TCCATTTATTTATATATTTATTGTATTTTATTAATTAATATATATTTATTAAAACATATACTTATATACTCCTTATTAAGTATATATATACTCACTTAGGTATACTTAGTATAATATAATAATTATATATGAATTATAAGATATCTTTATAAAAATATAAGGATAAAGTTCAAATATTAATATAAAACAATAAATATAACAATAAATAACAGGTACAAATATTAAATCGAGGTACCCATTCTATGATAACTCTAAACAGTTTCCCCTCCATTTTTGTGCCTTTAGTGGGCTTAGTATTTCCGGCAATTGCAATGGCTTCTTTATCTCTTTATGTTCAAAAAAACAAGATTTTTTAGATACAACAAGGACAAATCCTATATATATAGTTTTTTTTTTCAAGACTTACTTGGATCATAACACGGATATCTATTTAGTAAAATATGGTATAATATGCGGCTTCCTTCGGGCATAAGCTCTTATGTATGTGTAAACATGATAAATGAATTATAACTCTTTTCAAATAGATCGAGATCGGAGAGAATTTCTGAAATGTAAAGTCAATATATCTATATGTATTAGGAAATCATACGAAAGGGATGTTATTATTTTAGTTTGGATCTAAGAAATTCGATGAATTATCTCTAAAGGTTCACATCATAATAGTGCTGGTTGATGAGAGTTACTTCGGAAACAAAAAAAGTAAAAAAAAAATTATTTTTGTTATTCTCCAAATTCCAATAAAATGCAACTAGGTCTAGTTAGAGTATGAGTTGGCGATCAGAACGTATATGGGTAGAACTTATAGCGGGGTCTCGAAAAACAAGTAATTTCTGTTGGGCCTTTATTCTTTTTTTAGGTTCATTAGGGTTTTTATTGGTTGGAACGTCCAGTTATTTTGGTAGGAATTTTATATCTTTATTTCCTTCTCAGCAAATAATTTTTTTTCCACAAGGTATCGTGATGTCTTTCTATGGGATCGCAGGTCTTTTTATTAGCTCCTATTTGTGGTGCACAATTTCGTGGAATGTAGGTAGTGGTTATGATCGATTCGATATAAAAGAGGGCATAGTGTGTATTTTTCGTTGGGGATTTCCTGGAAAAAATCGTCGCATATTCCTCCGATTCCTTATGAAAGACATTCAGTCCATCAGAATAGAAATTAAAGAGGGTATTTATGCTTGTCGTGTCCTTTATATGGAAATCAAAGGACAAGGGGCCGTTCCCTTGACTCGTACTGATGAGAATTTTACTTCACGAGAGATTGAGCAAAAAGCTGCCGAATTGGCCTATTTCTTGCGTGTACCAATTGAAGTATTTTGAAAAAAGGAACTGAAGAATGAATACTTTGCAAGAGATAAAAAACTCAAGAATCATCTTTTTTTCTATAGCAGAACTTAACTGAAATTTCTTCAGAATGCTTACTCGAGCCAAAGCAAACGTATATGAAACAATTCTAAAACTAAATTGTTTATGTCCAAAATTTTTTATTCGTATGTAAATCCACTTAACTCAATTCAGTAACAAATCTAAATGATAGATTCATCATATATCAAAACAAAACATTTTATAATTTTATAATAAAGTTTTATAATTTTATAATAAAGTATAAAGTAAAGAAATTTTTTTTTTCAAAATATTTTATATTTTGATAGAATTTGATAGAACAGGAGTTCTTTCGTCTCGAAATCCGACTACTCTTAATTTGAAAAGGGCTCTTTCTTATTCTATAATTTTGTATTCTTTCTAAATTCAAGGACTAACCGCTGTACTGAATCACAAATAAAAACCCGGAAATATATCGATGACTTGTAATAGAACTTATGCTTGATAGAAATATTAGTATCGTATAGAGTCGACGAATGAGGTGCGTTCATTAAAAATGAAAAAATTCACAGACGAAAAAATGGCAAAAAAGAAAGTATTCATTTCCCTTCTATATCTTGCATCTATAATATTTTTGCCTTGGTGGATCTCTCTCTCATTTCTGGAATCTTGGTTTACTCATTGGTGGAATACTAGGCAATCCGAAATTTTTTTGAATGATATTCAAGAAAAGAGTATTCTAAAAGAATTCATAGACTTAGAGGAACTCTTACGTTTGGACGAAATGATAAAGGAATACCCGGAAACACATTTACAAAAGCCTCGCATCGAAATCTACAAAGAAACGATCCAATTGATCAAGATGCACAACGAGGATCATATCCATACAATTTTACACTTCTCGACAAATATAATCTGTTTCAGTATTCTAAGTGGTTATTCTATTCTAGGTAATGAAGAACTTGTTATTCTTAACTCTTGGTTTCAAGAATTCCTATACAACTTAAGCGACACAATAAAAGCTTTTTTTATTCTTTTATTAACTGATTTATGTATAGGATTCCATTCGCCCCACGGTTGGGAATTAATGATTGGCTCTGTCTACAAAGATTTTGGATTTGCTCATAATGATCAAATTATATCCGGTCTTGTTTCTACTTTTCCAGTCATTTTAGATACAATTTTAAAATATTGGATCTTTCGTTATTTAAATCGTGTATCTCCTTCACTTGTAGTGATTTATCATTCAATGAATGACTGAAAAGTGATCGAACGATTCAATTCTAATATTTGTTACTTTATACATAAGCAAAACATTAAAAATTGTACTTACTACCCATCCAAGCGATTCCTCCAATATTCCAGTAAAATTATTTATATTTAAGTAAATAGCAAAATTATAGATAGGGAACTATACTAGCGACCTACCTAATTTTATTGTAGAAATTTTAGGGATCAATGATTGGACCATGCAAACTAAAAATACCTTTTCTTGGATAAAGAAAGAGATTACTCGATCCATTTCCGTATCGCTCATGATATATATACTAACCCGGGCACCCCTTTCAAATGCATATCCCATTTTTGCACAGCAGGGTTATGAAAATCCACGAGAAGCGACTGGCCGTATTGTATGTGCCAATTGCCATTTAGCTAATAAACCCGTGGATATCGAGGTTCCACAAGCGGTACTTCCTGATACTGTATTTGAAGCAGTTGTTCGAATTCCTTATGATCTGCAACTGAAACAAGTTCTTGCTAATGGTAAAAAAGGAGCTTTGAATGTCGGGGCTGTTCTTATTTTACCCGAGGGGTTTGAATTAGCCCCTCCCGATCGTATTTCGCCCGAGATTAAAGAAAAGGTAGGAAATCTGTCTTTTCAGAGCTATCGTCCCACTCAAAAAAATATTCTTGTGATAGGTCCGGTTCCTGGTCAGAAATATAGTGAAATCACCTTTCCTATTCTTTCCCCGGACCCCGCTACTAAGAAAGATGTGCACTTCTTAAAATATCCCATATATGTAGGCGGGAACAGGGGAAGGGGTCAGATTTATCCCGACGGGAGCAAGAGTAACAATAATGTTTATAATGCTACAGCAGCGGGTATAGTAAGCAAAATAATACGAAAAGAAAAGGGGGGATACGAAATAACCATATCGGATGCATCGGATGGACGTCAAGTGGTTGATATCATCCCTCCAGGACCGGAACTTCTTGTTTCAGAGGGCGAATCCATCAAACTTGATCAACCATTAACGAGTAATCCTAATGTGGGTGGATTTGGTCAGGGAGATGCGGAAATAGTACTTCAAGATCCATTACGTGTCCAAGGTCTTTTGCTCTTCTTGGCATCTGTTATTTTGGCACAAATCTTTTTGGTTCTTAAAAAGAAACAGTTTGAGAAGGTTCAATTGTCCGAAATGAATTTCTAGATCTGCGGATTTATCAACATCAAGCTCTAAAAATAAACAAATTTTTGTTGGGAATTATGTATGATCAAAAAATTTTTGCTTATTTATATTCTTTTTCTACCGGATTTCGTGAATTACTTAATACCGCATTACTGGTCATAGTATATTGTGAAGAAGACTGTTTTACTTAACTCTTCTTTATTTTTTTGTTTTTTCAATCCAAATTGAAACGGTATGATATAGAATGAATCAATAGTTTTATATTTGAATAGAATCAAAACAACAGATAAATAAGCGGAGAATATAAACCAAAGTATAAATGAGAGGAACAAAGGATTTTAGGGGGGAGTTCGTCTCCTAGTCCTTGACACAAGAAACGGAATTTTTCCCAACCCTTTCTTGTGTCGAATTAATAATGATTCTCGATCCCGTTCGTAAAAAATTGATATTTGTAGTTTCAATTTTTTTTTTATAGGTTTATTTTAGTATAACCCTTTTTTAGATTTATTACGTAACATAGTGGTAGTGGACAAATAAATATAGGTCAATTTATTAAGCAATATAGAACTTCTTCAATTTCAACGAACTTATAAAAAATTAAAATTTTTATTAGATTAAATATTTATTAGATTAAATGGAGTAAGGTTCTATTCTATTAGTATAGAAAGGGTTTGCTAGTATAGAAAGGGTTTGCATGATATCTGATTGATAGAAATATATTATATATAATTGTGAGTCATCCAAAAAGGGTAAATCGAGTGATTCCTTCTTTGTTTTAAGTATTGACAGATATTATTGAGTAACAGATGTTCTGAATCAATTAACGAAGTTCATTTTTCAAAAACATCATCAGAAAGGTGGAGGTTTTTGAAACATCTCTAAAAAAAAATATTATGATTATTAAGAACTCAACGGGACTTACCCCCTCTTTCCTTGTATGATTCGAGGGGGATCCCGTTGAGTTCTTATGCTTTCATGTCTACAACTCAGTTCATCCTATTATTACAGGGATGAACCTAATCCGGAATATGAACCATAAAAGAAAATACCGATTAAACCGATCACAAGAATACCGGCTACAGTACCTATTATCCAAAGAGGAATCCTTCCAGTAGTATCGGCCATTTGTCCTACTTTCCTCCACATTTTATCAAGTGGTCATGCTAGAGACATAAACAGCCATAGATAATTATGAGATGATATCTTTCCGAATGGGATAAGAGAATTCCTACTATCTATTCTTTTTTTATTTTAATTAAAGAAATA